TATCAGAATAGGACGAACGAACCGGCCTCCGCGGATATCTTTGCTTCGGAACAAAACCCTGCAATCAAATAGATTGTCCCAAGGGCGCCATATTCTAGGAGCCCAAGTTATGCTATTGAAAATTCGTTCCTCTAGCAGTTCCGGTTTGACCATTCCGTTCCCTTTTTCAAACTCCACTTCTTTTCATATAGCAATCCCTGATCAAAGAGAGAACAATATCCATTTCAAAACATTTCTAACGGATTCCTTGGTTCGGACCGACGAAGTAATGGCACTCGATTATTATCAACCTGACTGCAATCTTTTTCTGTCGGTAAGGATTGCACCAGAGCACCTTCTACTTCTAATAGGCCATGAACTATAGATAGAGAAGAATCATTCTGAGCGAGTCCATAAGAAGCGACCCACTTTTTTTCATCGGTTCCGGGGGAAGACCAAAGATCTTGCGCGACCGGTCCGCCAGAAAAACTCAAAAGAGAAAGAAGTCTCGTTAATCTCTTCATGCTCGTTCCAAGTTCGAAGTACCCTTTGGCCAAAGAAAAACCCGCTTCCTGACACGATTGCCTCTTTATCTTTATATAGATAGATTCTATGGGGTTATTACTTAGAAGTCTATTTTGTACAAGAGCCCCTCCTATCTGATAGAAAAGGGTCCCATGATCCCGAGCCGGTCTTACCTTGGCTCGCAAACCCCAAGTTTGTCTATGAAGAGCCAATCTAATTGTATTAGTTTCTATAATGGATTTCTTATGTGGAATACTAATGGATAGGGCCTCGTTGCTAAGTGCTACAAGATCTAGTGCACTGGAACTCGTGGTTATGGACCCGAATCCTTTAGTATGGAACATTGTCTTTTCCAAGTAAAAACCCCTAGTATATGAAAGAATGAAAAGGTGCTTTCGTTCTTGTGGAATAAGAAGCCCTCGTACCTTAATGAAAGGAAAATAGGAATTTTTCGTTAGGTATTTGACCAAATAGGATCGTCCAGTTCCTATAGAACCTATCACTAAAATACCCGATAGGGCTAAGCGGAACGAAAAGGGTTTTCCATGAGATGGTAAATGAAAACGATTAGCCCCACACGAGGTTTGGGAATAAGTGATTGTCTGATAATGAGCAAGGAATATACGTCTTTCTGCTAAAGAGGATCTATTAAACTCATAATTCATTAGATCCTTGTTATCAATGTCAACTAGGTATCATAAGTAAATGGATCCCGGTTGTTCAATCCTTTGATAACCAAGGTCATTCTTTGCTAAAGAGAAATGATCACTATGAGTCAGACTCAATAGAATTGGATCCATTCCAAATAGCGAGAATTAGGATTCTTGATCCCTCTCAATCTCTCTTTCAATTCGAGGATCCAGAGAGGTGTTTTCATAGTCATCTCCGAATATTTGCCATCTCCGAATATTTTCGATTTCATTTTTCTATGATATGTCTTTCTATATGAAAATTGGTTATTTACGATGTACGATGATCCCTGTTAAGCATCCATGGCTGAATGGTTAAAGCGCCCAACTCATAATTGGTAAATTTGCGGGTTCAATTCCTGCTGGATGCACGCGAACGGGAACGTTCCATAAGTCTATTGGAACTGGCTCTCTATCCATGGAATCTCATCCATCATCCATACATAACGAATTGGTATGGTATATTCATACCATAACATAAGAACAATAAGAACTCGAATTCTTATCGATACTGGAACTCAGAGCATAGGAGGGAAAGTCGATTTATGGATGGAATCAAATACGCAGTATTTACAGAAAAAAGTCTTCGTTTATTGGGAAAGAATCAATATACTTTTAATGTCGAATCGGGATTCACTAAGACAGAAATAAAGCATTGGGTCGAACTCTTCTTTGGTGTTAAGGTAGTAGCTGTGAATAGCCATCGACTACCCGGAAAGGGTAGAAGAATGGGACCTATTCTGGGACATACAATGCATTACAGACGTATGATCATTACCCTTCAACCGGGTTATTCTATTCCACTTCTAGATAGAGAAAAAAACTAAAGGAGAATACTTAATAATACGGCGAAACATTTATACAAAACACCTATCCCGAGCACACGCAAGGGAACCGTAGACAGGCAAGTGAAATCCAATCCACGAAATAATTTGATCCATGGACGGCACCGTTGTGGTAAAGGTCGTAATTCCAGAGGAATCATTACCGCAAGGCATAGAGGGGGAGGTCATAAGCGCCTATACCGTAAAATCGATTTTCGACGGAATCAAAAAGACATATCTGGTAGAATCGTAACCATAGAATACGACCCTAATCGAAATGCATACATTTGTCTCATACACTATGGGGATGGTGAGAAGAGATATATTTTACATCCCAGAGGGGCTATAATTGGAGATACTATTGTTTCTGGTACAAAAGTTCCTATATCAATGGGAAATGCCCTACCTTTGAGTGCGGTTTGAACTATTGATTTACGTAATTGGAAGTAACCAATTAGGTTTACGACGAAACCTAGAAATCGATCACTGATCCAATTTGACTACCTCTACGGGATAGACCTCAACAGAAAACTGTTGAGTAACGGCAGCAAGTGATTGAGTTCAGTAGTTCCTCATAGAAAATTATTGACTCTAGAGATATGGTAATATGGAGAAGACAAAATTGTTTGAAGCACGCACAGAACCGGAAGCGCCCCTTGTTTCAAAGAGAGGAGGACGGGTTATTCACATTTAATTTGATGGTCAGAGGCGAATTGAAAGCTAAGCAGTGGTAATTAAGACCCCCCGGGGAAAATAGGGATGTCTCCTACGTTACCCATAATATGTGGAAGTATCGACGTAATTTCATAGAGTCATTCGATCTGAATGCTACATGAAGAACATAAGCCAGATGACGGAACGCGGAGACCTAGGATGTAGAAGATCATAACATGAGCGATTCGGCAGATTTGGATTCCTTTCCTATATATCCACTCATGTGGTACTTCATCATACGATTCATATAAGATCCATCTGTCTAGAGATCGTCATATACATCTAGAAAGCTGTATGCTTTGGAAGAAGCTTGTACAGTTTGGGAAGGGGTTTTTTGAGAGAAAAGAAGAATCTACTTCAACCGATATGCCCTTAGGCACGGCCATACATAACATAGAAATCACACGTGGAAGGGGTGGGCAATTAGCTAGAGCAGCAGGTGCTGTAGCGAAACTGATTGCAAAAGAGGGTAAATCGGCCACTTTAAGATTACCATCTGGGGAGGTCCGTTTGGTATCCCAAAATTGCTTAGCAACAGTCGGACAAGTGGGTAATGTTGGGGTGAACCAAAAAAGTTTGGGTAGAGCCGGATCTAAGTGTTGGCTAGGTAAACGCCCCGTAGTAAGAGGGGTAGTTATGAACCCTGTGGACCACCCCCATGGGGGCGGTGAAGGGAAAGCCCCCATTGGTAGAAAAAAACCCACAACCCCTTGGGGTTATCCTGCGCTTGGAAGAAGAACTAGGAAAAGGAAAAAATATAGTGATAGTTTTATTCTTCGTCGCCGTAAGTAAATACGTAACTAGGAATATGGAAAATTGCATTTTTGGAATTTGCAATAATGCGATGGGCGAACGACGGGAATTGAACCCGCGCATGGTGGATTCACAATCCACTGCCTTGATCCACTTGGCTACATCCGCCCCTTATCCAGCTAAAGGATTTTTCTCTTTTTTCCATTCATCATTATTCTATTTATTCTGACCTCCATACTTCGATCGAGATATTGGACATAGAATGCCACTCTTTAAAATGGAAAAAAGGAGTAATCAGCTGTGACACGAAAAAAAACGAATCCTTTTGTAGCTCATCATTTATTGGCAAAAATCGAAAAGGTCAATATGAAGGAGGAGAAAGAAACAATAGTAACGTGGTCCCGGGCATCTAGCATTCTACCCGCAATGGTTGGCCATACAATCGCGATTCATAATGGAAAGGAACATATACCTATTTACATAACAAATCCTATGGTAGGTCGCAAATTGGGGGAATTCGTGCCTACTCGGCATTTCACGAGTTATGAAAGTGCAAGAAAAGATACTAAATCTCGTCGTTAACTGAATTCAGAATAGAAAGATTCAAAATAAAAATAAAAAAAAAACAAAGGTAGGCGGGGAATAACCTTATTTATGACAAGTTTCAAACTGGTAAAGTATACCCCTAGGATAAAGAAGAAGAAGAGTGGGCTAAGGAAACTCGCAAGGAAAGTTCCAACCGATCGTCTACTTAAGTTCGAACGGGTTTTCAAAGCACAAAAACGCATCCATATGTCTGTTTTCAAAGCACAAAGAGTTCTTGATGAGATTCGCTGGCGTTACTACGAGGAAACTGTTATGATACTGAACCTCATGCCTTATCGAGCATCTTATCCCATCCTAAAGTTGGTTTATTCGGCAGCAGCAAATGCTACTCATTATAGGGATTTCGACAAAGCGAATTTATTCATCACTAAAGCCGAAGTCAGTAGGAGTACTATCATGAAAAAATTCAGACCTCGAGCTCGAGGACGTAGTTCTCCCATAAAAAAAACCATGTGTCATATAACAATTGTACTAAATATAGTAAAGAAATCTAAATAATCTTTAGATCCATCTTAGATTTCGATTCCCAGTAAAAAAAAAATAGAATAGAAAAATATGGGACAAAAAATAAATCCACTCGGTTTCAGACTTGGTACAACCCAAAATCACCATTCCTTTTGGTTCGCACAACCAAAAAATTATTCTGAAGGTCTACAGGAAGATAAAAAAATACGGAATTGTATCAAGAACTATATACAAAAGAATAGGAAAAAAGGCTCGAATAGAAAAATAGAATCAGACTCAAGTTCCGAAGTAATTACACATAATAGAAAAGTGGACTCAGGCTCAAGTTCTGAAGTAATTACACGTATAGAAATTCAAAAAGAAATCGATACGATCCACGTCATAATCCATATTGGATTCCCCAATTTATTAAAGAAAAAAGGAGCAATCGAAGAATTAGAGAAAGATCTACAAAAGGAAGTTAATTCTGTAAACCAGAGACTTAATATTGCTATTGAAAAAGTTAAAGAACCTTATAGACAACCTAACATTCTTGCAGAATATATAGCTTTCCAATTAAAAAATAGAGTTTCATTCCGAAAGGCAATGAAAAAAGCCATTGAATTAACTAAAAAAGCAGATATAAGGGGGGTAAAAGTAAAAATTGCAGGTCGTCTCGCAGGGAAAGAAATTGCACGTGCCGAATGCATCAAAAAGGGTAGACTTCCCCTCCAAACAATTCGCGCTAAAATTGATTATTGCTGCTATCCAATTCGAACTATCTATGGAGTATTAGGTGTAAAAATTTGGATATTCGTAGACGAAGAATAACTAGCCTTGTCTTCCCATTCTGTTCAGTGATAGAATAAAAAATGACAAGAGCCTTATTTTTCCTGAAATCCCTGAAAAAAAGAAGAAATTCTACCTCTTTCTATAAGATTTAATGAAAATTGATAAATCTTTTAATATAATTGCTATGCTTAGTGTGTGACTCGTTAGTTTTTTCTTTAGAGTCAAAAATGGAGATTCCAAAAAAATTGACTGAACCCTACTATAAATAGAAAAAGAAAAAACTTAGTAATTATAGAAAGAAAAAGAAAAAACTTAGTAATTATAGAAAATTAACTAATAACCAACCTATTGCTTCGTATTGTCGAGATCCTAACTAAGAAACAGTCACTATATGAATAAATACATCTATCATAAATGAGTAGATCTATCATATAGTTGTAGCAACTGCAATTTTTTCTCTAAAAAAGAAAACGGATTCTAGGTTGTGAAGCAAAACTAAAGGGATGTGGATAAAAGGAGGGATGATAGAAAGAAGGAAGAAGAATAAGAAAGATATAGGATTCCAATATGTATGGTCTATGAGTTACATCATAAAAGGCAATGTGATAAAGCATCAATATAATAAAAATAACAAAGAATTCGAAATCGTAACTTGAAACAAAAAATAGAAATTTTAAGCAATAATAAAATAAAGAGCGGCCCGGGTTAATAAAACTGAGAAAATTGACTCGGAAAGAAATTTTTGGAAAGCTCCATTGTGGGATTCAGACCTAACCATTAAAGGAGAAGTAGTGGGAACGACAGAACCTATGACTGCATAGGATTTTATTGAAAAGAATCCTAAGACTTCATTGGGTGGGATGGCGGAACAAACCAAAAAAATTGCCTTATTTGGTAAGGTTATAAATTAACAAATAAGACAGGAAAGAGTAAATATTCGCCCGCGAAATCTTTATTGAATTAGAATACTTTCCCGCGATTCAATAAGAGTCAAAATAAGGAGATTTTTTTTTTAAGAAAGATTACATTATCTATAAATATAGAATATAGATAAATAGACACACACATCTAGATATATTCTAGATCTTCTTTCTTGACTATATATTTTTCTATTTTAACAAATTCAATATTCAATATTAAAAAAACCCTAACTTTTTCTATTATCTATTAATGTGCATCTATCCATAATATTCCAAAATATTATGGAATTAGAGAAATTTGCACGCTTTCTCATTTCATTCGCGAGGAGCTGGATGAGAAGAAACTCTCATGTCCAGTTTTGCAGTAGAGATGGAACTAAGAAAGAACCATCGACTATAACCCCAAAAGAACCAGATTTCGTAAACAACATAGAGGAAGAATGAAGGGAAAATCCTGCCGAGGCAATCGTATTTGTTTTGGTAGATATGCTCTGCAAGCACTTGAACCCGCTTGGATCACGTCGAGACAGATAGAAGCAGGACGAAGAGCAATGACACGATATGCACGTCGTGGTGGAAAAATATGGGTACGTATATTTCCCGACAAACCGGTTACACTAAGACCCACGGAAACACGTATGGGCTCAGGAAAGGGATCCCCCGAATATTGGGTAGCCGTTGTTAAACCAGGTCGAATACTTTATGAAATGGGCGGAGTATCCGAAACTGTAGCTAGAGCAGCTATCTCCATAGCTGCCAGTAAAATGCCCATACGAAGTCAATTTCTTCGATTAGAGATATAGCATCCCAAAAAAAGGAGTATTGAAGATAAAAAAAACCTGGTTTTTTTTTTCTAGAAAGACAATATTTCTTTCATCCTTTTGCATAGAAATAACAAATTGAAATCAAAATAATATGATTCAACCTCAGACCCTTTTAAATGTAGCAGATAACAGTGGAGCTCGAAAATTGATGTGTATTCGAGTCATAGGAGCTGCTAGTAATCAGCGATATGCTCGTATTGGTGATGTTATTGTTGCTGTAATCAAAGACGCAGTGCCCCAAATGCCTCTAGAAAGATCCGAAGTAATTCGAGCTGTAATTGTACGTACATGTAAAGAGTTCAAATGCGAAGACGGTATAATAATACGCTATGATGACAATGCAGCGGTTATCATTGATCAAAAAGGAAATCCAAAAGGAACTCGAGTTTTTGGCGCGATCGCCGAGGAATTGAGAGAATTGAATTTTACTAAAATAGTTTCATTAGCTCCTGAAGTATTATAAATACTAGTAGGCGAGATATAGATCAAAGAAAAAATTAGTAGATTATGTCTCACGTATATGCTTTAAAATCCAAAAGTCAAAGAAAAAAAAAAGAAAACATGTTGATTATAGAAAAATTAGGAGGAACCTAGAATTAGAGTCTTATGGGCAAGGACACTATTGCTGATTTACTAACCTCTATAAGAAACGCGGACATGAATAAAAAAGGAACAGTTCGAGTAGTATCTACAAATATTACCGAAAACATTGTTAAAATACTTCTACGAGAGGGTTTTATTGAAAGTGTTCGGAAACATCAGGAAAGTAACAGATATTTCTTGGTTTCAACTTTGCGACATCAAAAGAGAAAGACTAGAAAAGGAATATATAGAACTAGAACCTTTTTAAAGCGTATCAGCCGACCCGGCTTACGAATTTATGCGAACTATCAAGGAATTCCTAAAGTTTTGGGCGGAATGGGAATTGCTATTCTTTCTACTTCTCGAGGTATAATGACAGATCGAGAAGCTCGACTAAACAGAATTGGGGGAGAAGTCTTATGTTATATATGGTAATCGCCCCTCCTATAGTACTCGAATTCTATCTCGAACTTCCTATTTTTCAAATAAAAAAAAACGTTGTATTTTTATTTGAAAATCAAAATAGAAAAATAGGAGAAAAAAAAATATGACAGAAAAAAAAAATAGGAGAGAAAAAAAAAACCCGAGAGAAGCAAAAGTCACTTTCGAAGGTTTAGTTACGGAAGCCCTACCCAACGGAATGTTCCGCGTTCGCCTAGAGAATGACACCATCATCCTGGGCTATATTTCAGGAAAGATCCGGTCTAGTTCTATACGAATACTGATGGGGGATAGGGTCAAAATTGAAGTAAGTCGTTATGATTCAAGCAAAGGACGTATAATTTATAGACTTCCCCATAAGGATTCGAAGCGTACCGAAGACTCGAAGGATACCGAAGATTTGAAGGATACCGAAGATTTGAAGGATACCAAAGATTCAAAGGATTAGGTTTTTCTTTTTTCTAGGGTAATAAATTCAAAGTTCCAAAATTCAAGCGAAGAGACTTATTTTTTCCCAAAGATTAGATTCATAGTTTAAGAAAGGAATACGGAAATATGAAAATAAGAGCTTCCGTTCGTAAAATTTGTACAAAATGTCGACTGATTCGTAGGCGTGGACGAATTAGAGTCATTTGTTCCAATCCGAAGCATAAACAAAGGCAGGGGTAATCTTTTGAAAAAGAACTTTACTTTCTAAAAAGTAAAAAAAGTACCCGCGGAAACGTCCAAATTCCAAATAAAATAATTAATAATTAAAGTAAAGGATATATTTTACCCTGAAACGGATATCTTTGTATCTTTTTTTCTTTTTGTTATTTCTAACTCATATTTATGAGATAATAAAATATGACAAAAGCTATACCAAAAATTGGTTCACGTAGGAGAGTGCGTATTGGTTTGCGTAGGAATGCGCGTTTTAGTTTACGGAAAAGTGCACGTAGAATAACAAAAGGAGTTATTCATGTTCAAGCTAGTTTCAACAATACGATCATAACTGTTACAGACCCGCAAGGTCGGGTGGTTTTCTGGTCCTCCGCGGGTACTTGTGGATTCAAAAGCTCAAGAAAAGCATCACCCTATGCTGGTCAAAGAACAGCAGTAGATGCTATTCGTACAGTGGGTTTGCAACGAGCAGAAGTTATGGTAAAGGGTGCTGGTAGTGGAAGAGATGCCGCATTACGAGCCATTGCTAAAAGTGGTGTACGATTAAGTTGTATACGCGATGTAACACCTATGCCGCATAATGGATGTCGACCTCCTAAAAAAAGACGTCTGTAAAAGAATTAAAATGCTTTCAAGAGAAATAAACGATTCAATGATCAAATAATAATACTAGTCTATTATGGTTCGAGAGGAGGTAGCAGGATCCACTCAAACACTACAGTGGAAGTGTGTTGAATCAAGAGTAGATAGTAAGCGTCTTTATTATGGTCGTTTCATTTTGTCCCCGCTTAGAAAAGGTCAAGCGGATACCGTCGGTATTGCCTTGCGAAGAGCTTTACTTGGAGAAATAGAAGGAACATGTATCACACGTGCAAAATTTGGGAGCGTGCCACACGAATATTCTACAATAGCTGGTATTGAAGAATCCGTACAAGAAATTTTACTAAATTTGAAAGAAATTGTATTGAGAAGTAATCTCTATGGAGTTAGAGACGCATCAATTTGCGTCAAAGGTCCTAGATATATAACTGCTCAAGATATCATCTTACCACCTTCCGTAGAGATCGTTGATACGGCACAACCTATAGCTAACTTGACAGAGCCCATTGATTTCTGTATTGAGTTACAGATCAAGAGAGATCGCGGATATCACACGGAACTCAGAAAGAACTCTCAAGATGGAAGTTATCCCATAGATGCTGTATCCATGCCTGTTCGAAATGTGAATTATAGTATTTTTTCTTGTGGGAATGGAAATGAAAAACACGAGATACTTTTTCTAGAAATATGGACGAATGGAAGTTTAACCCCTAAGGAAGCGCTTTATGAGGCTTCTCGTAATTTGATTGATTTATTTCTTCCTTTTCTACACGCGGAGGAAGAGGGCACTAGTTTCGAAGAAAATAAAAACAGGTTTACTCCACCCCTTTTAAACTTTCAAAAAGGATTAACTAATCTAAAGAAAAACAAAAAAGGAATTCCATTGAATTGTATTTTTATTGATCAATTAGAATTGCCTTCTAGAACGTATAATTGTCTCAAAAGGGCCAATATACATACACTATTGGACCTTTTGAGTAAGACTGAAGAAGATCTTATGAGAATTGACAGTTTTCGTATGGAAGATGGAAAACAGATATGGGACACTCTAGAGAAGCATCTCCCAATCGATTTACCTAAGAATAAGTTCTCGTTTTAAATCCATTGCAATTTTTTCCTCTTCTTCTTTTTCGAGTTAGAATAAAAAGAAAAAAGAAAACAATTTAGCATCTTTGGCACAATCTATATTTTCGCGAAATGGATCATAATAAAAATAAAATGGATTTTAGGTATCTAGGGAAGATTCACTTGGAAGTAACTATTTCCTAGATACCTATGCACGGTACTTCACGGTTGAATGAATCAACCTGAAAAATCCCTAAAAAAGACCTAAAGTTAAGGATTTATCAATGGGTAATGTTGCTCCAATACCTAACCAAAGAGCTACTGCAGTACCGATTAAAAAAACGGTCGTAGCTACTGGGCGACGAAATGGATTTTGGAATTTATTGACATTCTCTAGAAAGGGTACTGTCAATAAGCCCGTTGGCACAGAAACCATTAAGAGAACGCCCAATAACTTATTGGGTACTGTACGGAGTATTTGAAAGACGGGAAAGAAGTACCACTCGGGTAATATTTCCAGAGGAGTTGCAAACGGATCCGCCGGTTCACCAATCATTGACGGCTCGAGAACCGCTAAACCTACATTACATGCAATAGTACCTAGAATTACTACTGGAAAAATATATAAAAGATCGTTGGGCCACGCGGGTTCCCCGTAATAATTATGTCCCATCCCTTTAGCTAATTTTGCTCTTAATACAGGATCATTTAAGTCAGGTTTCTTTGTTATTGGGATAGGTGAATTCTTTAGGATCCATCCCCCAAAGGAACCGGACATGAGAATTTTGCATCATCCGGCTCGAGCAAGAATGAAAGAAAAAAGACCGTGGAAGATCCATAATAGAATAAGGTATATAATGACTCAATGACTCTAGGTAAGAAAAGCTTTATCAGATTCTCTTTTCCGAAGTTGCACCTACAACTACTTATTGAAAAGAATCTGATTCTTATGGGTAAATGCTCAATATCCAAGTTGGCTTGCAAATTTGATCATGATCAATTGCTTTGTGGATTGTCTCATGTCTCTTGATTAGTTGGTGTTTATCCCCTCAATATCGCAAGTTTCTTACGTCCAAACAAAGTATTTACTTGTTACTAATAAAAAATCAAAAAGTCTAGCCTACGTTCTTCTTTAGATACCTTCTTTTACTCCGATAGTATTGCGGATCGCAATCGATGCAAAGAAAATGAATGCATTTCCATACTATAATAAAAAAAGTAAGTGTAATAAATAGAGAATTGGATCATGTCACATGACTTATTCTATTTCTACTCTATGGGATCTTACGGAGCCTGTTCATGGATGACATGGTTGGGGTATGATCATAGAAAATATTCTCCTCAAGTGAACCAGCCTATCCTTCCTAGATAGGGGACTTACGTGTTGATTGGATGCGGAGACACCTTTGGTTGTGAATTCTAATGTGGCAGATCCAATTCTTTATCTGCATGGCCAAATCAATAATTCAAGTCACACACTCCCATAATCCGCCTTATTTTCTTTCATAAAATGAACTTCAACTATTTGTATTTGTATCAAAATACTTTGGAGTTGAAGAAAAGTATCCAAATGACATGTCTTATTTTACAATAACCCATGTTTGTAGCAATGAAATACCACAACCTACCCGATATGATATATGAAAATTAGAATTATCTTTCTCTATGATATGGCTTCCCTATAAAGGACCCGAAATACCTTGCTTACGTATCATTGGAAAGTGCATTAACATAAATACGGCAGTAAGCAGAGGCAGTACAAAGGTATGTAAACTATAAAAACGAGTCAAAGTGGATTGGCCCACACTAGCACTTCCACGTAATAACTCCACTAAAGGCGATCCTATTACCGGAATCGCTTCAGGTACACCTGTCACAATTTTGACTGCCCAATAACCAATTTGATCCCAAGGCAAAGAATAACCAGTTACACCAAACGATGCAGTCAATACAGCCAAAACCACACCTGTCACCCAAGTTAATTCGCGGGGTTTTTTAAATCCACCTGTGAGATACACACGAAATACGTGCAGGATCATCATTAGAACCATCATACTTGCTGACCATCGATGAACTGATCGGATTAACCAACCAAAGTTGGCCTCGGTCATTATGTATTGAACCGAGGAAAAAGCCTCTGTAACGGTTGGGCGGTAGTAAAAAGTCATAGCAAAACCGGTAGCGACTTGTACTAGAAAACAAGTAAGTGTAATTCCCCCTAAACAATAAAATATGTTGACATGAGGAGGAACATATTTACTAGTTATATCATCCGCAATTGCCTGAATCTCAAGACGTTCCTCAAACCAATCATATACTTTATTGAGATAGGTAACTAACCCGAGTCCCCCTCCGAGAACCGTATATGAAAATTTCATCTCGTACGGCTCAAGCAGAAACACACAAATTTTCAACGGATATTAGAAAAAAAAAGGTTCAAAACTTCATCAGCCACTGGATTGGGTCGATTTGCCTTGAAGATATGAAATAAGAAAAATCCAGAACTTATTCTTTGTGATGATAATGCCAAAAAATCTCAAGTTGGCTCATCTGTCTTTCTTTCTTTCCCTTATGTTGGTCATTAGAGGCTTCTTGACTTTTCTCTTCCCTATTTTGGATTTCTTTTTTTTTTTTTTTGCGTAATGCAGATTTACTCTTGTTTTACTAGTAAATAAATAAAGCCAAAATTCTAGTAGTTTTCTGATAGAAATTATCTTGTTGCGATCCTATGAATCAGTTCAATTAAAACCTTAGATTCATACTAGAGCCACGATGATTGAGTCTCAAGCTAACCAAAAGGCAAGGGTTCTTCGAATAAGAACCGCTTGATGATCATTTATTGAATCCGTGTAATAACTCGACAAAATCGAGAGAAAAAAAAGTTGTCTTTTGGGCAAACAAAATTGGAAGGAAGAAAATTTCTTTTTTTATTAAAAACTACTTGAATTGAATTTTTTTCAGTCTGGTTGCGAGGTCTGAATAGTGAGTATGAATCATAGTTCCATTTTTTTTCTTGATCCACTCTATCTATTTCGTGTTCCAGATACTAGAATCAAAAATATCCGACGAATTAGAATCATCTTGATAGAGATAACAGGCCCTTTCTATGTATTATCAATAGGATCCATTCTAACAAGTCACACACTCATATTCCAGAGATACCAAAACAAAAAAATTCCACGGTCGAACTACCAGAATGTCTAGAAATGTATAGCTTAAAGTAGAAAGGCTTTTTTGGATGGAAAAACAATGACTTCGTAGTTTTAGTTAGTAGAAACCTAATTCATTAAAATTCCGTCCAGTAAAACAGAAGAATTATAAATTTCTAAAATGATAGATAGGAATATCGCGAATAAAGCCATTGCGACCCCCATAAAAGGAGTAGTCCCCCAACCCGGAGCTACTTTCCCATATTCCGAATTCAAGGGTTTCAATAAACTACCTACGCGAGTTCGTCTTGGCCCAGGTCTAGAACTATCTTCAACGGTTTGTGTAGCCATAAATTCTATTTAATCATTGGTGTTGACTTTGTATACTATTCCGTTGTAGTTGTAAATACAAGATCTTTTCGTAGATCCATTGTAATCTTGAAATTCTATAAAAATGGAAACAGCAACTTTAGTCGCCATCTCCATATCTGGTTTACTTGTAAGCTTTACTGGGTATGCCTTATATACCGCGTTTGGGCAACCCTCTCAACAATTAAGAGATCCATTCGAAGAACACGGGGACTAATTGAAGTAAGAAGTCTCCCCATCTGGGAGACTTCTTACTTCAATTAAATTATTTGATTTTTTTAGTCGGAACCTTAGGTGGTTCTCGGAAGAAGATAGCGAAAAAAATTATCCCTAAAGTCGAAACTAAAAGGAACGTATAAACCAATGCTTCCATAGATTCGATCGTGGTTTATTTACAATTATAACTTCCACACCTATTCATTTGTCATTTGGGATCTTTTCCCATATAAAGATAAAGAAAGAAAAAGAGTCAAAGAAAGGATGGGAGATGTTTCCCATGTCAAATCAAAAAAGAGAGATGAAAGATACCATAGCAATGTGGTATCAGACTGCTTGTCTCCTTGTAGTTGGATCTCCAACTTTTTGGAATGTTCCAAATTCCACTTGAGCATCCAAGTCTGGATCAATACCAGCAAAAACATCTCGGAACAAGGTTCTAGCGCCATGCCAAATGTGTCCGAAAAAGAAGAGCAAAGCAAAGGTAGCATGACCAAAAGTGAACCAACCCCTTGGACTGCTGCGAAAAACACCATCCGATTTCAAAGTAGCCCGATCTAATTCAAAAATTTCCCCTAATTGGGAACGCCTCGCATATTTTTTTACAGTAGCAGGATCAGAATAACTTACTCCATTAAGTTCGCCACCATAGAACTCCACCGTTACACCTACTTGTTCAACACTATATTTGGATTCTGCTCTTCTAAAAGGAACGTCCGCTCTCACAATTCCCTCTTGATCTACCAAAACAACCGGAAATGTTTCAAAAAAAGTAGGCATACGGCGTACAAAAAGCTCGCGTCCTTCTTTATCTCTAAAGACGGGATGTCCTAACCATCCAACAGCTATTCCATCCCCGTTGTCCATTGAGCCTGCTCTGAATAATCCCCCCTTTGCCGGATTATTACCAATATAATCATAAAAGGCTAATTTTTCGGGAATTTTAGACCAAGCTTCTGATAAACTAAGATTTTCGGCTAACCCATCGCTAACTCTTCGATATATTTCTTGCTGAAAGTATCCCTGATCCCACTGATAACGAGTAGGCCCAAATAATTCGATTGGGGTAGTTGCTGACCCATACCACATAGTTCCGGCAACTACGAAAGCTGCAAAAAAAACAGCAGCGATACTACTGGAAAGTACAGTTTCAATATTGCCCATACGTAATCCTTTGTATAGACGTTGAGGCGGACGGACACTAAGATGGAATAGGCCCGCTAATATGCCCAATGTACCCGCAGCAATATGATGAGAAGCTATTCCCCCCGGAACAAAAGGATCAAAACCTTCTACACCCCACGCTGGATTTACAGCTTGTACTTTTCCAGTTAGTCCATAAGGATCGGACACCCATATCCCAGGACCATACAAACCCGTTACATGAAATGCGCCAAAGCCAAAGCAAGCCACCCCTGCAAGAAATAAATGAATTCCAAAGATCTTGGGCAAATCCAAAGAGGGTTTTCCTGTCCGCTCATCACAGAATATTTCTAGGTCCCAATATACCCAATGCCAGATAGCTGCCAAGAAACACAAGCCAGAAAACACAATATGCGCACCTGCCACACCTTCATAACTCCAAATACCCGGATTCGTTACAGTTCCTCCTGAAATACTCCAACCACCCCACGAATTGGTTATTCCTAAACGAGTCATGAAGGGAATGACGAACATACCTTGTCTCCACATTGGATCCAGAACAGGATCAGAGGGATCAAAAACCGCTAATTCATATAAAGCCATCGAGCCGGCCCAACCAGAAACTAAAGCTGTGTGCATTATATGCACCGAAAGCAATCGACCCGGATCATTCAATACAACAGTATGAACACGATACCAAGGCAAACCCATGGAAATACCCCTTTAGCAAAGAAAAATAGACACGATGTCGCTTTATTTTATCGCATTGGAAAAGACTATCCATATCCTATGTACCTAACCCCTCTAGGGGATTCTGTGTCAGAAAGCGTGAATATTTATTTCATTCCATTAAAAATAAGAAGCCAATTCTGTTCGTAAGAAGAAAGAGAAGCAGATCTATTCTATACTCGATAAGTGCCAATATGCAATGGGTAGCTTGGCCTATTTGGAAAAAACGAAGAATAGATCCCTATCCCTCTTTTTTTATCATTCCAATCACCGATTCCTTTTTCTTTATTCAATCTGTCTTACCTTCCTTATATGTATTATTTCAATCTACGTATTAATAGAATCTATAGTATTCATATAGAATAAGAAAAAAAAAATGAAGACAATAAACTGCGGATTCTTTCTTTCTCTTCCATTCTTACGTTTCCATATTAAAGTGTAGTTTTCTTACTTAAATTTAATAATATTAATCTAATATGCCCATTGGTGTTCCAAAAGTACCTTACCGGATTCCCGGAGATGAAGAAGCGACTTGGGTTGACTTATACAATGTTATGTATCGAGAAAGGACACTTTTTTTAGGTCAAGAGATTCGTTGCGAGGTCACGAATCATATTACAGGTCTCATGGTATATCTCAGTATAGAAGATGGAATTAGCGATATTTTTTTGTTTATAAACTCCCCAGGCGGGTGGCTAATCTCAGGAATGGCGATTTTTGATACGATGCAAACGGTGACACCAGATATATATACAATATGCCTCGGAATGGCTGCGTCCATGGCATCCTTCATTCTGCTTGGAGGCGAACCCACCAAGCGTATAGCATTCCCTCACGCGAGGATTATGCTTCACCAACCTGCTAGTGCTTATTACCGGGCAAGGACACCAGAATTTTTACTAGAAGTGGAAGAGTTACACAAAGTTCGCGAAATGATCACAAGGGTTTATGCACTAAGAACAGGCAAGCCTTTTTGGGTTGTATCCGAAGACATGGAAAGGGATGTTTTTATGTCAGCAGACGAAGCCAAAGCTTATGGACTTGTCGATATTGTAGGGGATGAAATGATTGACGAGCACTGCGATACTGATCCAGTGTGGTTTCCAGAAATGTTTAAGGATTGGTAGTGGCCGGATTTCTTGTAAATTTATTTCAAACCTAAATTCAGGTTTTCTGCGATTTAATAGAAAATAGAAATACTTCATGATGATCAATCATCAGGTTAAGATCGATCTAAACCAATCCTTTTTTTTTTTTCTATATACATACGACATGCCAACGGTTAAACAACTTATTAGAAACGCAAGACAGCCAATACGAAATGCTAGAAAATCGCCCGCGCTTAAGGGATGTCCTCAGCGTCGAGGAACATGTGCTAGGGTGTATGTGCGACTCGTTCAGATCATGAGTTCAAACAAATAAGACAATTTTTGAAGTATCCATGATCGGTACCAATGAATAGGATAGAGCTTCTCTATCCTAGATTTCTATGGTATATGGAATTTCTGGTTTCCTTTGGTGCAAATCCAATCATCTAAATTGGAAATTAAGAAGCAATTCCCCCATTGGTAGAAAATGGTTATCCATTAAGCGGAGGAAATAGTAATAAAAAGAAAAAGGCTTATGCTCCTTTATCTTAAAAGAACGGACTAACAGGGTCAGCTACTTAGCCAACTTTCATAATTAAATGCCGTCACTGTATGGATAACTCTTATTGTGAAAAGAGCTATTTACTCTATAATGGATAGGTAGAGCCAAAGAATGTGAACTATACAAGTTCACAATACCTTTTGATGAAATGAAAGAAAGGGCTCCGGTGTATAGAGAGGGCCTCACCGTTTAAAAGGGAACCATAGAAACGATGGAACCCACTATTTTTTTGAGTATCGTTAGAATTTGTTATTTCTATGCGAAATAACTGAAGAGAATAGAATAAAAAATCGTGGTTGGGAAGGTTACAGTAGCAAAAGCCATTGGAATTAATATTTTATATATCGGAATAATTCGTTTTGTTATTAATGGGAAAAAGGATGGCTAAAAGAAGAGAAATCATTAGTTATTCATTAAGGTTAATTTGATTCAATGACCAGAGTTCCGCGAGGATATATAGCTCGGAGACGACGAACAAAAATGCGTTCATTTGCCTCAAACTTTAGAGGGGCTCATTTAAGACTTAATCGAATGATTACTCAACAAGTAAGAAGAGCTTTTGTTTCCTCTCATCGAGATAGAGGCAGGCAAAAGAGGGATTTTCGTCGTTTGTGGATCACTCGGATAAACGCAGCAACGCGGATATATAAAGTATTCGATAGTTATAGTAAATTAATACACAATCTGTACAAGAAGGAATTGATTCTTAATCGTAAAATGCTTGCACAAGTAGCTGTATCAAATCCAAATAATCTTTACACGATTTCCAATAAAATAAAGATCCTCAATTAAATGGATAAAAAAGTAATATACAGGAATAATTAAAACCGAATTCCCGGAGAGGGAACTCCGGGAAGATACAATAAATTAAGATTAAGTGGTAGGAATCAACGAGCATGTTGCAATAAATAAAAAAACTATTTATTCTTCCCCATTTTTCTTTCTTATAACAAACACAAGAATCAAAACTGGATTACTTTCTTTATATTAGGTCTGGCCCTTTCGAATAAAACATCAACAATCGGAACTTAAGTTCCGATTGTTGTTTCTTAAATTCTGGTTGGAGTTTCTTAAGTTTCGATTGGAATTGAACTTTTGCGTTAATTGAGGAATATGTCTATTCTTTCTGGGTCTAGGACCAGTAATTATTGAAATTGACTGGGCTTGAAATTGCTTCTCATTCTCATAGTTACGAAATGGTAAGAAAGATAAAATACGAGCCTGTTTTATAGCAAGAGTAATTAATCGTTGTTGTTTCAAGGTTAATCTATTTATTCGTCTCGATAATATTTTTCCTTGTTCACTAATAAATCGATTAATTAAACTCATGTTTCTATAATCAATTCGATCCCCCGGGCCAATCCGAGGACGCCTACGAAAAGGTTGTTTGGATTTACGAAAAGTTTGCTTGGATTTACGAAAAGTTTGCTTGGATTTATGAAAAGTTTGCTTGGATTTATGAAAAGTTTGCTTAGATTTATGAAAAGGTTGTTTAGATGTATACATGATTTATTCTTTATTTAAAAATTTGAAAATAAAAAAATGGATTTCTTTATTTTATTAATTTTGGATCCAGAAGAAGTAGTCTTTCTTTGGTCCATATATTATTTGATTCATATTATTATTTGATTCATATATAGTATATGAATACCCTCTATACATATGAAATAATATCTACCTGAAATCAAATGAATTGATTTGTATTTTGTATTCTATCTATGTTCTATATATTAAATCTGTTCTTTGGAAAGATCGAACACACGATGCTCCTATTTTTTTATTTCGTCATGAGTCGTATGCTTGCGACAATAACGACAAAATTTTTTTAATTCTAATTGTCCGGGTGTATTGTGGCGATTCTTTTGAGTACTATATCTAGAAATCCCCGTCGATTCCTCATTGGCACCTTTTCGAACACAACTGATACATTCCAAAATAACTCTGATTCTAACACCTTTCCCCTTGGCCATGAACCTCCTTTCTTTTTTGGATTGACTTAACTTAATTCTTCTACTTATTCTGTTATTCTTCTATTTTGAATCCCAAGAAGAAGAATAAAATCCATTCGAATAAAAAATTTTTAAAATTCTTAAATTAAGTAATAAAAAATAGAGAAATAATTAAAGAATACAATCCTTGTCGAATTAGAAAGGATTTTGCTTCGAAATCCTTTCATTTAAGTAGCCAGCCCAGCCTCTTTCTATGCTCTGATTTCTGAGGCCTGACTTAGCTTGGATACCGCTTTTGATTGAATTTCTGTTTTCCAAAATGGGATTTGCCGAATTTTTCATGACTCTGAGGTTCAACCCAATCCATCTTTTCTTTCTTTTTCCTTCCTATACTAAAAAAAAAAAGGATTGAAAAAGGGAAAATTTGCGTCATGTCACGAAGAATTCCTCGCATAGCAATAACTAGAATTAAAAAAAAGGGAATGACAAAGCATCTGGGAATAAACGATTAATTTCTATCAATAAACCTGCTAAAGCCCCAAACCATAGAGTACTTAGCACGGGCGCTACAGAGAGATATGTTTTTATATCCCGCATTGAAAATCCTCCTTCCTTATTGGAATACATATATGATCAGATACTCTTGCCCAAGATCATTTGTATTTCTTTTGTTTAGGCGAAATTCCTAACTAAAAAAACAAAATCAATATTCTATATATAGAATGTAACGGTATAGACGAGATTTTCCTACCCCTAAAAAAGAAAAAGATGACCCCTTCTTCCTATACATTACCAAGGAATAGTAATCTTTCTTTTATAGGTGAAATTAGATAGGATTTTAGATGTATACCATTCCTTGATTATATGAGACCAAAAAGAAGAAATGACAAGAAGGTTCTATATAGAAAGAGATAGAGAAAGAGAAGAAAATTACGATGTGGAAAACAAGACAGGAATTGTGTACAATGCCATTATACAACAATTTGGAAAAGGGATGTAGCGCAGCTTGGTAGCGCGTTTGTTTTGGGTACAAAATGTCACAGGTTCAAATCCTGTCATCCCTACCTATTACTTCTTTCTTCTTTATGGGCAGTAGCGAGGAGATCGATTAAAGTGGGTATAACTTGAATTTGTGGATACTATACGTACGTGAGACACGTTAGGAGTAGAAAAGGGTTTTCTTTTTGAATGAAAGCGCTCTTAGTTCAGTTCGGTAGAACGCGGGTCTCCAAAACCCGATGTCGTAGGTTCAAATCCTACAGAGCGTGATTCCATCTATCTTATGTCGAAGCAGAGTAAAATAACTTAACAAAACAAAGTTGAATTGCAACTCCAATTTGACCTCCTCTCTGGTCTGGAGGAGGTCAATCAAAAAAGAAATATTACTCAATCAAAGATCCAACTGATCCCCACGTCTGTATTGCAAATACGCAGTCACGAATAATCCCGCTAAAGTAATAGGAATTAGGCCTAAGACGATTCCAAATAGAAAAACTTCAATCATTTCGATTTGTTCGAGGGGATAAAAAAAAGAGGTACGATCTATCCCTAAATAGTAGTCTAAATTATCCACGAATCTCAATGACCAAGAAAAGAATTGATAATTAGTGTGGAAAAGAGTCGTAGAATACCAGGAATCCAAAAGAAAGATTTTTATTTTCTGACTTATTCATTCAATTCATTTCAAATAAGACGTATCTTGTTCAAGCCAATAAATAGAGCTGGGGTTATAGTTAAAGCAGCCAGTAGAAAACCGAAATAACTAGTTATAGTAAGCATGAAAGGGTTAAATTCCATTTATTTTTTTACTACACTACATATGTTGGTAAAGCACTTACCTAAGTTATGGAAAATTCATAATTCATCGGTTATTTTATTATTTTAGATAATACTAAAAAACAAGATAGAGTGAGATACAGAAGTGTAAAAGAAAATCGATTCATCAGATGGGACATGAGTCTCTAATTCCGAATCAAGAGATTTGTTGTGGAATCTGTCAGTTCTTTAAAGTAATAATATTAAGAACTAGATCATCTAACCCCATTGAAAAATTAAATTGGATTTTCGGGAGAATTTTGGAATATAAGATAAATAAAGAATTGAAACAGTCGAATATTCCCCTATTCCTTCTTATTTTAACTGATTGTATTCCAGATGGAATAAGAGGAGAAGAAAAGCATTCCACGACCCCCCGAGCAAGGGGCCCCTTAAAAAAAGGAAAGCTCTTCCTTGAATTTACTTTATTTTTATTCCTTTTTCGAACCCCAACCAAAGTTGATTCGAAGACGAGTCACTTCAATTATCCTTTTAAGTTCTATCTTCTGTCTTTCCCTATTTCATCTCGTAAAGTTCCACGCTTGCAGTTTAGTCAAGAAAGTTAGACCTAATCCAACAAACAAGGCAAGGATTGATTACGAATCTTGATTCTTCAAAGAATGTTTTCTTTCTCTCATAACAGATTATCCACTATTTGATTTTCTATTTATTAGATATTATATTATGCTAACCAATTAAATTCCTTAAAGGGAAAGGTTGGATTCGAAGAAAACTTTTAACTAAAAAGGGATAGATTTCGCATATACTTGTCCTTATATTGTGTCAGTATGAGAATATCTTTCCTAAATTATTTATCCAAACCTATTGATCATTAACTTGGATTTTCCCAAGATCTTGGCCGCTATTCCGAATTATTCTACTAATCCGAAGCCAATGAAAATAAGCAGGACCAAAAAAAATTGGGGGTTTTCTATTGATGCCTTGAATAACATATAGCTTACCTATAGACAAGGAACAAAGAAGAGAAAAAAAGAATTATGTTTCGGGACCAAGCAAAACTAGATTGCTGTGCCATAGGAAGGATAGCTATACTAATTC